CCTGAACTACTTCTTCTGTATCGGGGATCGTCGAAATAAGCAAGAATACTATTTCTACGTAAAATCCCATTTATGGGTATTTCAATCGAGATACCAGAACGGAGCATTAGTTCTTTCTCCCGTTCTTGATCATATTGGAATGGGATGATGAATCTATTTCTTCGCCTTTTCGCCAATAAATCAGAATTCTCGTGGAGAATGGCAGGATATAGGAAATTCCAATAACCATTAGATATGATTCGATCAGGTCCTGAATAATCAAGAATCCCCTGCCCTTTTTTACTGGAAGGATCCGAACTAAACAATTTGTGTCTCACTCGATCATTAGTCACTGAGAGGTCAGAAATAGATCTCCGTTCGACAGAAAGAGAATGAACATTCATTTGATCTTGATCCTTGTGGAGCGAAAAAGTGACTATACTGGATCTGCACGGACCTCCTGATAATATCCATAAATGACTTGTTTTTGGTAAGAGATGAACATTACCATATCTATATTCAGGCGCATGGTACACATCGGTACTCCAGTGCATTTCTCCCTCTGAGTCAGAATAAATATGTTTTCGAACCCTCTCTTTAAAATTGAAAGTGGATGTTCCAGCGCGAATCTCAGCAATCACTTGTTCTGATTCTACATATTGATCGTTTTGAACTAAAAGAAAACTTTTTTGTGGAATATTCACATTATGTAGAATATCCTGACTCTCAATAGTTACATACAGGTCTATATAACATAGAAAAGCAGGATGTCCATGACGTGTACGTGTGGGATGAACCAAATCCTCGTTGAATTTTATTTTTCCATTAGAAGGAGCTCGTACATGTTCTGCAGTACCACCTGTAAATACTCCACCGGTATGAAAAGTTCTTAATGTTAGTTGAGTCCCTGGTTCCCCAATTGATTGACCTGCAATAATACCTACTGCTTCTCCCAATTCGACCAGGTCGCCATGAGTGGGACTCCGACCATAACATAATCTACAGATCCAAGATGTACTCCTGCAAATAAAGGGGGTTCGAATATATATTGATTGTGCTCGAAAGGTTATGAATCGATTGACAAGTCCAATACCAATATCTTGATTTCGAGTGGCAATGCATCGTAGACCCATATATATATCGTCTGCTAATACACGACCAATTAGTGTTTGGATCCAAATTTTTTCCGTCATCCCATTTCGAGGACTCACGGAAATACCTCGGATAGTGCCACAATCTGTTCTACGCACAACAATGTGTTGAACTACTTCAACAAGTCTACGCGTGAGGTATCCAGCATCTGATGTTCGTACAGCAGTATCCACAACTCCTTTGCGGGCTCCGTAGCAGGAAATTATATATTCCGTTAAAGAGAGTCCTTCGCGTAAATTGCTTTGAATGGGTAAATCAATCATTTGTCCTTGGGGGTCCGACATTAATCCTCTCATACCTACTAATTGGTGTACCTGAGATGCATTTCCTCTAGCTCCCGAAAAGGACATTATATGGACTGGATTAGAAGGATCAGTCATCCTAAAATTAGGATGCATTTCTTGTCTCAAATATTCACTTGTAGCATACCATATCTCAATGGATTGACGCAATTTTTCTACCGCGTGTACATTCCCATAATGATGGTGCTTTTCTAAAATCAAACTTTGTTGTTCAGCATCTTGGACTAGCCATCCCTTAGAAGGTATTGTTAAAAGATCATCAATTCCTAATGAAATGGATGTAGCAGTGGCTTGCTGGAAACCCAGAGTCTTTACTTGATCCAGGATGTGCGATGTATATGCCATTCCGAAGTGATCTATTAATCTGCTAATAAGTCGTTTCATGGCAGTTGCATCTATCACTTTATTGTGAAAAACCAGATCGGCCCGTTCTGCCATAAGTACCTCCATATTCCGCTGAGTAGGATTCGACAATGGGTTTGAGTCAGTGATTTGAAGACTTCCTTTCCTCGATCTTGATTCACGTAGAAATTCAGGAATTATGATACCGGTTGAGCCGTAGAGAACCGAATTCCCACGGTATCACATAATTACTTAGCTTAGGTATCGTATGAGTAGGCCCGACAAAACCCTTGTATGGCTTCTTCTATTTCTCGATAAAAAGAAATATGACCGGCAGTTGTTCGAATGTATATACAAAGGATTTCTTTTTTTACACTTCTTACTATTAGTTTTACACTTCTTACTATTAGATAGTGCCCATAAATCTCATGATAGGTACCCAAAGATTCATATTGAACTTCGATGGGAACTTCTCTTGAGGCAATGACACGTTGATCGAGTCGCCACCGGAGCCACAAAGGACTATCTAAATTGATTCGTTTCTGCCGATAAGCTCCAAGTGCATCATAGGAACTACAAAAATAGGGTTCTTTCTCTTTCGTATACTTATTATCGTCAACCGTTTCATTTTGATAGTTTCTTCGATTACATGGATTATACCTATTTGAACAAATACCTCGACGATTCCCGATCGTTAATATATAGAGTCCAATAAGCATATCTTG